AATTAATGATTCATATAAATCACTTAGTGGGAAATGGCCCGAATAAATCCAACGAGTGATTAATAATCCTGTTAGACATAAAAAAGTAGCTAGCATCCCCTTTTCTGACGAATCATATGGTTTTATGATTTCATTGCCCAATAAGGTTATCAAATGAATTGTAATCACAATTGAAACAATAGAAAAGGAAATATGATTTAATATATGCTCTAAAGTTGAAAATATCATAAAAAAGAAAAAAGGTGGGGATCCCCCATATTAATATTAATTATTGGGAATTTAATTTATTTTTATTATAGGATCTATTAGATCTCGTTTAGAAGATGGCATGCCGCCACTCGGACTCGAACCGAGATGCTCTAGCACTGCTTCCTAAGAGCAGCGTGTCTACCGATTTCACCATAGCGGCTTGCTCGAATTCATAATAGCCTATTTATATTCAATAGTCGAGATTGAACAAGTCAATTCAATCAAATATGTTTTTTTAGTAAAAATTTAATTGATAAAAAAAATGAGTTCAAAAGTCAATTTGAAGATTCATTAGTTTCATTTATTTTCCTTTAAGTGTCCATTTATCTTAGGGCTTTTTACGTAGTTTATGCGATTCTAAAATCGAACTCTTGCAGCTATAGAAATCTCTCGCTAGAAAAAAAACTTTTTTCTTTTTTTACGCTTATTGTCATGTCATTATTTCTGGTTTATCTGATTTCATAATCATAAATTTGAAACAAAAAAGCAATTTTCTCAATGAATCTAAAACTATTTTGTATTTGGAGTACTGCAAATTGACACTTGTACATAATATAATAATATCTAAACAATCAAGTTCTTTTATTGATTCTTTTATTGATGATCTGAAAATAGGAGATATATGGTAAATCCATTACATATCGTAAATGCAATAAATTAAGAAGTTAGTTTTTAACATGGAATCCATTAGTTTCAACAATCCGCCCTTCCCGAAAAAGATAAAAAATTTTATTTATTGGAATTGTAAAGGTCGATGGGGAAAAAAAGACTCCCCACCACCAAAATATGAGTGAAAACATACAAAGATTTTATATTAACAAATTACTGATCCAATTTTTTGAATCAAATGCATTTCGATTATTCCAATATTTTAGGACTTATTAGTTTGTCGTACAAAAAAACTTTTTGAATTCCCGGTAGAAAGAGATTTCCCTAATGACAAAGCTTTTAACGACGCCCAATATCCTTTCATTTTCCAAATATTTTTACGAATACGCTTTTTTGATATCGAAGTACGTTTTTTTGGAACTGCCATTTAAAAATGAAGAAGTTACTCATTGTTATAGTTGGATGTGAAAGACATCTATTGTTCTATTATTATTCTTATTCATTATCTATTTTTTATCTAAATAATATAATATTCTCTTCATAAAAAAGAAATATAGATATGTCAAAGATCCATGAAAACTGGATCAAAAATGACTCGAAATAACAAAATATTCCGTAAAACCAAAAATTTTTGGTTTGGAACTATTAGTTCGCGTTGTTTATCTCTCAAAGTTATATCTTTAGAATCTGCATGTCATAGAAATAAAATCAAACTAAAAAAAAAAAAAAAGAATCTAAAAGACCTTTATTTTCGGCATTCTATACTTGATTTACATCTAATAAAATACCAGGATTGTACTTTTGACTAATAAATAGATAGTCAAACTAGAAAAAAAAAATACAACTAAATTCAATTTTAAAATTCGAATGAGACTAGTAATAAATCTGTTAAAAGATACGTGGTTTGATAAAAAAGGATCTCAGTCATTTTTGATCCTTTCTCGCTAAAAAGTTCATTTTAGTTCCATATTTTTCTAAACTTTACTAATAAATTGTTTTGATTGAAATGGAAAACAATCAATCCCATAATGAATTAGTTAATTAATTGAAAATTAGTTAATGAATTGAAATAAACTAACTAAAATCAAGAGTTTTTTCATTAGACCGATGACCCTAGTTAATCTTATAATTCGTATCAGCATCAAGTACTCTTTTTAGGCTAAATTTTTATCCTTGCTCTATGAATATAAATTTTGATTACGATTACGATAAATTATTATATTTTTATTTTCCTATTATAAGTGTTCGTTTTTTTATATGTCACTTGGTCATATCATTTGACCAATTGTAACTTCTTTTTTGAATATTTGAACGGTTTTGAAAAGACTCAGAATAATTAATATTAATAATTAATAAATACTAATATAAACTTCTTAAATCAGTTAGTGCATATCTTTATTTTTTATTGACTTTTTCGAAAGGTAAGATCCGGTGAATCGGAAACAATTAATTAAGAATAAAAAACTTTTTTTATGGAACAGACATATCAATATGCGTGGATAATACCTTTTCTTCCACTTCCAGTTCCTATGTTAATAGGGTTGGGACTTCTTCTTTTTCCGACGGCAACAAAAAGTCTTCGCCGTATGTGGGCTTTTCAGAGCGTTTTGTTGTTAAGTATAGTCATGATTTTTTCCATGAATCTTTCTATTCAGCAAATAAATAGTAGTTCTGTCTATCAATATGTATGGTCTTGGATTATTAATAATGATTTTTCGTTAGAATTCGGATACTTGATCGATCCACTTACTTCTATTATGTCAATACTAATCACTACTGTTGGAATTTTGGTTCTTATTTATAGTGATAATTATATGTCTCATGATCACGGGTATTTGAGATTTTTTGCTTATATGAGTTTTTTCAGTACTTCTATGTTGGGATTAGTTACTAGTTCAAATTTGATACAAATTTATATTTTTTGGGAATTAGTTGGAATGTGTTCGTATCTATTAATAGGATTTTGGTTCACACGACCTGTTGCAGCAAAGGCTTGTCAAAAAGCCTTTGTAACTAATCGTGTTGGCGATTTTGGTTTATTATTAGGCATTTTAGGGCTTTATTGGGTAACGGGGAGTTTTGAATTTCGTGATTTATTCCAAATATTCAATAACTTGATTTCTAATAATGAGGTCGATTTTTTATTTGTTACCTTGTGCGCTGTTCTTTTATTTGCCGGTGCGATTGCTAAATCTGCACAATTTCCTCTTCATGTATGGTTACCTGATGCGATGGAAGGGCCGACTCCTATTTCGGCCCTTATACATGCTGCTACGATGGTAGCAGCGGGCATTTTTCTTGTAGCCCGACTTATGCCTCTTTTCATAGTCATACCCCGCATAATGAATTTTATCTCTTTGATAGGGATAATAACAGTTTTTTTAGGAGCTACTTTAGCTCTTGCTCAAAAAGATATTAAGAGGGGTTTAGCCTATTCCACAATGTCTCAATTGGGTTATATGATGTTAGCTTTAGGTATGGGGTCTTATCGCAGTGCTTTATTTCATTTGATTACTCATGCTTATTCTAAAGCATTATTGTTCTTAGGATCGGGATCCGTTATTCATTCAATGGAAACTCTTGTTGGGTATTGTCCAAAAAAAAGTCAGAATATGGTGCTTATGGGAGGTTTAACAAAACATGTACCAATTACAAAAAATTCTTTTTTATTAGGTACACTTTCTCTTTGCGGTATTCCACCCCTTGCTTGTTTTTGGTCCAAAGATGAAATTCTTAATGATAGTTGGTTGTATTCACCTATTTTTGCAATAATAGCTTGGTCTACGGCGGGATTAACGGCATTTTATATGTGTCGGATTTATTTACTTACTTTTGAAGGACATTTAAACGTTCATTTTCAAAATTACAGTGGAAAAAGGAATACCCCCTTATATTCAATATCGCTATGGGGTAAAGAAGGTTCAAAAATAAGTAACAAAAACTTTCGTTTGGTAACTTTATTAAAAATGAATAAGAATGGACGTCCTTCTTTTTTTTCAAATAGAGTATATAAAATTGATGAGAATGTAAGAAATACGACCCCACCCTTTCTTTCTATTCCGAATTTTGGCAATACCAAGACTTCTTTGTATCCTTATGAATCGGATAATACGATGTTATTCCCAATACTTATATTAATTATATTTACTTTGTTCGTTGGATTCTTAGGAATTCCTTTAAATCAAGACGTGGATATATTAACAAAATGGTTAACCCCGTCTATAAATCTTTTACATAAAAATTCAAATAATTCAATAGATTGGTATGAATTTTGTAAAGATGCCTTTTTTTCAGTCAGTATAGCCTCTTTCGGAATATTTATAGCATTTTTTTTATATAAACCTGTTTATTCATCTTTTCAAAATTTGGACTTAATTAATTCATTTTTTAAAATGGGGCCTAGGAGAAATTTTTATGACAAAATAAAAAATGCTATATATGATTGGTCATATAATCGGGGGTACATAGATGCCTTTTATGGAACATTCTTTATTGTGGGGACGAGAAAATTCGCCGAATTCACTCATTTTTTTGATAGACGAATAATTGATGGAATTCCAAATGGAGTTGGTCTTATCAGTTTCTTTGTAGCAGAGGTTATTAAATCGGTAGGGGGGGGACGTATTTCTTCTTATCTGTTCTTTTATTTTTCTTATGTATCCATTTTTTTAGTAATTTACTACTTTTTGAATCTTTAAGTCTTTCTTTAAGTCTTAATCTTTAAGTCTTTCTTTAAGTCTTTAAGAAAAATCCATTTCATGAATAAAATGTGACCAATTATCCAACCAACAAAACTACTTGTTACAAATAGCATCTTGCTGTTGCATCGAAACATAAAAATGTTGACTAATCTCGCTAACATTGAACTTGGTAAAATGAAATGATTGAATAATTGAAAAATGAGATTATTCAGGAATACACATTGAATGCTGAGATTACGCATTGAATTTCTGGTAGTAGATCCATAATCAAAGAAATGTTTGTGATTATTGCAGAAGAAATGAAACAAAAGATACGGTAGAGCTAGGACAGTTATTGTATGAGGTCTACCCAGTGCTAGATGCAGAGGCGCATAATAGATCGATATGAACATTATGAGCTGTCCCGTAATAAAACCAGTTGTTGCTGATACCCTCTTCTCG